GGGCCTTGGCCTTTTCCAGCCTTTCAATGGACCCTCCGCGTAGCTCTTCTGAATTTCGAATAGTACTCAAGATTCTCTGTTTTCGATTATCTAATAAATCACTTAATGAAAGTAGATTATCTTCCCATTACAATTAATTTTAACAATTCCATGACCTCTTCCCGAACCAAACAGGAATCTTTCGATTCATTTGGCTCTCAGGCTCACTTACTTATGGGGCATTCCCGTATCACTTTTTTATTTATATATTTATAAAATATAATGAGCTTATCCTCTCTTTTCTGTTCGGATTCCAAAATATTGAAACGGATCGTTGATCCAAGACCAGAATATTCGTAGGACTCTTCCGACCAGACAAAAAATCTGTAATTATCGGCAAAGTTGTTTCTTTTTTTTTTATTCAAATCCAAAAAATTCCGCTTACTTTATACATAGGTCGTCGATTCCGCATTGGATAAAAAAAGGAGGGGATTCCCGCTTTTCCAGTAACAGTAAAAGGTTCACAAATCATTTTATCAATATGAGTGTTCTATATCGGATAAAATGCAAGGATTCGTTTTGAAACTCGCGCCATACTAACATAGTGGTAGAAAGAACACCAATGTTGCGCCCAGACTTCAAACAATTTAGCTTTAACCATGTTTAGGGCCCCATATTATTGGTTGATAGAAAATCAAAGTGTATTTACCAACGAATCACGAAATGCTACGGTTCGTACATATGATTTCTTAATTGATTCAGAAGTAATTCGCGGGATCGTGCACCTTTCTTTCCTAGTTATAAAGAAAAAAGTGCAGCTGGTTAGACCCAGCTTATTCTTGAAATAAACAACTCGCACACACTCCCTTTCCAAAAAAAATCAATACACCAAGGACTACACTTAGATTTATTGGATTTGTTGCTAAAATATCGGTATTAAATCCGAAACTCCCGGCGGATGGCCAGTGACCCAAGGAAACGAAAGAATCGGTTACATGTTTCATATGATCTCCTCTTATAGATAGGACTGACTAAATTGAACAAAATTCTTTTTGTATTACTTCACTCTTTGTTGATTTTATTTTTTTTCGTATTTCTCAATCTATTTAATTTCAATTGAACCCCCCCCCCCCCCCCAAAAAAAAAAAATACTTAATTTAATTATAATTAGGTCCCAGGCCAGGTATCATCTCAATTACGATATATCTAGTTCGTTGCAAGGCGTACTAAAAAAGGGGGTTCCGTTGGACCGAGAACGGGAAGGAAAAAAGCGAGTGGATCCGCTAATTCCTGATCCTCAAATTAGTCCTTCCCACGGGATATTGTATTATCTCAACGAATAAGTTAAAGTTATTGTAGGATTGAAATCTTGATATAATTTGAAAAATCAAGCGGCAAATCTAAGATAATAAAATAAGAAAAATAAAACAAAACTAAGACTTTCCGAAGATTAAACAAAAGGATTTGCAAATAAAAGCGCTAATGCCACGACCAGTCCATAAATTGTTAAAGCTTCCATAAAAGCCAGACTAAGCAATAAAGTACCTCGTATTTTACCCTCTGCTTCTGGTTGTCTCGCGATACCTTCTACAGCTTGGCCCGCAGCAGTCCCTTGTCCAACTCCAGGTCCAATAGAAGCCAGCCCTACAGCCAATCCAGCAGCAATAACGGAAGCAGCAGAAATCAGTGGATTCATGGTAAGCTCCTCGCATAAAAATAAAGAAATGGTTAATGATACAAGCAACCAATGAATTATGGCTTATTATTCCATTACTAAGATCCATCCAATCGAAATAACTAGGAAATGAACTACAAATTTTAAGTAATGAGATTATTGAATGAGCCGAACTCTTTAGATCTCGCGTTTTTAGTTCCTATCCATGAAGTCTTTATGAATCCATAATCAATCGGATCTAGTTCTTCCATTTCATTATTTATTTGTTCCGAGCCGTTCTTTCAATTATGCACTCTTTTTCTTCTATATGCTTGATTTCATCTGTTTATTCATTTGGCGGGGCCCATACGAAACGAAAAAGTCTTTCTATTGTAATTTGTAATATAACTAGTAAAGATCTAATATCACATATACATGATTTCTTCGATAACGTAAACCAAAAATTCATATCTTATATTCAACCTGATTCTAGAATCATTCTTTGAAACATACGGAAGGGTTGAATTATAGACATTAAATAAATTATGTATATCCAGTTCGACCCCACCCCTAATCCATTTTTTATGAATCTCATTTGTAAATTATTAGTTCCTTTTATTTATCATTATCGCGCATTAATACAAGCATGAATACAAACGGACTAATTTCTTAGTCTGAATCCTTACATATCAATATATATAAATATTGGAGATCCAATTGCATGCAATGAATTCGAATTTGGATCCATATCAACCAGTGAATTGAATAAAATAAAATGAAATGGGAATAGTTACACAAGAACATTCATTTTTTTTATCGCACATCGGAACTGGATAACATAACAATTCTTATCCAAATTATGTATGA